AAAATTTTTTAAAAATTGCTAATAAATATAATTTAGATTCTTCTAAAAAAGGAGTAGTTATTGATGTGACGGATCAATAAAAGAAGGAAAACTAATTTGTAATACAATTAACAAATAATAAAAAAAGATACAAATCGAATGGGAACTTTGAGTTCGGTGTGCCGTTAAAAAAGGAGAAAGTGAGATTCGAACTCACGGGACCATTTGAAGCCCATCTGATTTCAAATCAAACGCAATCGACCACTCTGCCATTTCTCCTAGGGGGTAAAAAAGATAAAAGGGACTTGGACCTTTTATCTTTTCTAATTTTTTGTGATCTTAAACTTCGTAAGTTGAAGTTCCAGTAAATTTGATAGTAGCAGGATTTGGATTTTTCCCAATTGAAAATTCACGTTTTCCAACAGCAATTCTTCCTTCATTAACTTTTTCAGGAAAAACACCATCTTTTGGATGTAAGAATTGAACTTCTCCACTTGGTAAAATACGGAAAATTCTATAATCATTAATTTTAAAGCGAGTACGAAGTTGTTTTCCTAAAGCTAAACATTGTTCTTTTCTAGCCATATAAACTAAATTCGGACCTGATTTCATGATTGCAGCTCCACCAGTAGGCATTTCAAAAATATTGTCTTCAATCGTTTCAACTTGTCTTTCATTTGTCCAAGTCATAACATATTTTTCTTCAATTTCTGCTGCTTCTAACCAACCACCAGTACTTCCACCAAATTCAGGAAAATATAAATTGTTTGAATTCATTTTTTCTTTGATCAACAACAAAATATTTTAAGTCTTTTTTCTTCAAATCTGGTACAAAATCTGTCTCAGAAAATAGTAATATTTTTGTAGCGAAGAATGGATTCGAACCATTGACCTTCGGGTTATGAGCCCGACGAGCTACCGAACTGCTCTACCCCGCCCTACAAGAAAGTATTATAATTAGAATATTTGGTAAAAAGATAAAAATCCAATATTCAAGCAAAAAAAGATGGATAGCAATATTTGCAATTTCTTTTGAATTGGTTGGATTTGTTGGGTATTTAATAATCGATCATTCTTAATTATAAAAAATGGTTTTTCCCAAAATTGTCCATCATACCAAGAAGCTTCTTCATAAAAAAAACGAGCACTATTTAACCGTTTTGCTAATTGAAGCCAATTGAAAAAAGTTGCTAGAAATAAGAAAAAAAGAAAATTTAAAAAAAAAAAAGAATTTTTTATAAGCAAATTGAAAAAAAACAATATTTCTTTTGGTAACAAAATAAGAGATAGAAATAAGACAGATAAAAAAACGAAAATTGCAAAAAGAAAAGAAAAATATTTTTCTTTTCGTGGAAAAAATATTTTTTTTATCCAAATAACAATTCTATTTTCGTTAAATGAAATATACTGATTTATTGGTTTTTGATCTTCTGGAACTGGACAGAGTAATAAAATTTTAATTGGATTCATAAAGCAGACTAAAAAGATTAATTCAACTATCCTGTAACTTCTGTGGATTTTTCTTTTTTTTATGATTCATTAATTTTTATCTTAATTATTAAGAGAAAGAGTTGAACAAGGAAACAAATCCAAGTTAAAGTTTCTAAAGGGTTTGTGGAAGAACTTGAATTTTGATTACTGGGAGAATCTTTACTACTTTCATTTTGATTTAAAATAAGACCAATGGTAAGACTACTAGTAATTAATAAAATTAATATAACTGGATTCAACGATTCAAACATTTTTAACCTCTTAATTAATTCCTAAGTTGGATAGACTTTGTGACGAAAATGGATAGAACTTGTACCGACCTGCCGGAATGGACAGGTTTGAAGTTCTGTCCATTTCTCGAATTTTTTCTTTTTAACTGCTTGCTTGTATTTGTAAAAAAGCAAATCCTAATGCTAAGCCAAAAAGAGTTATTAAAAAACAACAAATTGCTACGCTTAATATTTCTCCCATAAATTTTTTTTAATATTTTTAAATCGATTTAAAAAGTAAAAGAAATCTTAAAAAATTTCTTTAAAAACCATTTCTTCCCCATACAACTAAAGCTAATGAAAATGAAAACACTAGCATTAGAGACGCCCAACCTAAACTAATTACATCTATCATGAATTTTTTGTTAAAGATTATTTACACTATTCTCCTTGAGTCAAATATAATAATATATTATAAGGCTAAAAAGATTTCTAATTTCTATTTTATAATAACTATTTAGAATAGTGAAAAAACTAATAAAAAAGAATAAAAAATTATGATAACTGAATTTAATATTTATATTGCACTTTTCCTTGGTTTTGTTCTTCTTACATTTTCAATTCGATTAGGTATTTCATTATATCAATCGAATTAAAATCATAATTATTTTTAGAAAAATTATTAATAAATTTTCATTGAACATGACAATTGTAAAAAATTTAACAAATTTTCCATTTGCTGCTATTATTGGGCAAGCTGAGATGAAATTAGCCTTACAACTAAATGTAATTGATCCAAAAATTGGTGGTGTAATGATTATGGGAGATCGAGGAACAGGAAAATCTACCACAATTCGTGCTTTGGCGGATCTTCTTCCTGATATTCAAATAATCAAAAATGATCCTTTTAATACGGATCCAAAAGGATTACCAAAAGAAAAAGAATATGAAACAGAAAGTATTAAGATTCCAATGGTGGAATTACCTTTAGGAGCAACTGAAGATAGAGTTTGTGGAACAATTAATTTAAAAGAAATTCTTTCTGGGGGAAATAGTACTTTTGAGCCAGGCTTATTAGCACGTGCGAATCGTGGTTTATTATATGTTGATGAAATTAATCTTTTAGATGATCATTTAGTCGATGTGTTATTAGATTCAGCAGCGTCAGGTTGGAATACTGTAGAAAGAGAAGGAATTTCAATTAAACATCCAGCAAAATTTATTCTGATAGGATCAGGAAATCCTGAAGAAGGTGAATTAAGACCCCAATTACTGGATCGTTTTGGAATGCATGCTGAAATTCGAACAATTCGAGACCCAAAATTACGAGTTCGAATTGTAGAAGAAAGAATAAATTTTGATCAATCTCCTCAAATTTGGTTTGACAAATATGAAAAAGAACAAGAAGCTATTCAAAATCAAATTGTCATTGCTCAACAAAATTTAAGTAAAGTAAAAATTAGTAAAGAATTTCAATTAAAAATTTCTGAAATTTGTAGTGAATTAGAAATTGAAGGTTTACGTGGAGATATTGTTTCCACTCGTGCCGCAAAAGCTTTAACAGCTTTAGAAAATCGTCTCGAAGTTACTTTAGAAGATATTCAAAGAACGATTATTTTATGTTTAAGACATAGACTTCGTAGAGATCCAATGGAATCGATTAATTCGGGTGATAAAATTCAAGCAGCTTTTCAACGTATTTTCTCAAGTACAAAAATTTAAAATTGATCATTTCTTAGGCTCAGTAGGATTCGAACCTACATTAGAAACTTAGAAGGTTTCCGTCCTAATCCCTTAGACGATGAGCCCTTTTTAATAAAATACTATAGGCGATACAGGATTTGAACCAGTGACACTCTGCTTGTAAGGCAGACGCTCTACCGCTGAGCTAAACGCCTTCTTTCTAGGAAAAGTATAATAAATTTTCCTAGAAATTTATTATTTTTGTCTGGAATTTTCTTGGTGCATGGTAAAATGAATTAAAAATTTGGAATTTCTTTTTTAATTATTTCTCTACAAAATTATTGGCAGATTGTTTTAATACATAAAGCGCTACGTTTTCAATCTCACTTTCGTTTAAACGTCCTCCAAAAGCTGGCATTCCATTTTTTCCATTGATGACTTGATAAGTAATCGCATTTACCGTATTCATTCCATTTGCTTCCAGGGCATCTTTTTTTAAATTTTTTTCAGGAATAATTAAGTTATTTCCTCCACTATGACAAGCACTACAATTATTTTGAAAAATTTCTTTTCCGATTTCAAAATTTGTGGCATATCCTTTGTTTGGATTCCACAAAATCATTCCGTTCCAAGTTCCCAAGAATACAAATAATAATAATAAATTTTTGTTCATAATAATCTTTCCTTTTGGACCACGGAGTGATTCGACTCGTGGTAAAACGTTCCTTTGGATTTATTAATAACTAAAACGAAGTTTTACAACTTCGTTTTAGTTATTTTTATCAATCAATAAGAGAAGTTTGAACTTATTAATCAATAGGTTTTAATTGAAGTGCAGGTTCTGTTTCTCGATTAATTCCTTTTTCAAATCCAGCTGCGGCTGCTCTTGCTCTTCCAGAATGCCACCAGTGACCTACTAGTAAGAAGAAACCTAACACGAAATGAGAAGATGTTAACCATGAACGTGGAGATACATAGTTAACAGAGTTAATTTCTGTAGCTACTCCACCAACTGAGTTTAAAGAACCTAAAGGTGCATGTGTCATATATTCTGCAGCTCTTCTTTCTTGCCAAGGTTGGATATCATTTCTGATTTTGTTAAGATCCAATCCGTTTGGACCACGTAATGGTTCCAACCAAGGAGATCTCATATCCCAGAAACGCATCGTTTCTCCACCAAAAATGATTTCTCCACTTGGAGAACGCATTAAATATTTTCCTAATCCAGTAGGACCTTGAGCTGAGGCAACATTTGCTCCAAGTCTTTGGTCACGTACAAGGAAAGTAAATGCTTGGGCTTGTGAAGCTTCCGGACCTGTCGGACCAAAGAATTCACTTGGATAAGCTGTATTATTATACCAAACAAAAACAGAAGCTGTTAATCCCATGACAGCTAAAGCAGCTAAACTATAAGATAAATAAGCTTCCCCAGACCAAACAAAAGCTCTTCTTGCCCAAGCAAAAGGTTTTGTTAAAATATGCCAAATACCTCCTGTTAAACAAAGAATCCCTACCCAGATGTGTCCACCAACAAGATCTTCCATATTATTAATGGAAACAATCCATCCGTCTCCACCAAAAGGTGATTTGAAAACATATCCAAAAATAACAAGTGGGTTTAATGTTGGGTTTTTAATAAAACGAACATCTCCTCCTCCTGGTGCCCATGTATCATAAACACCACCAATGTACATAGCTTTTAATACTAATAAAAATGCTCCAATTCCTAATAAACATAAATGAATTCCTAGGATTGTTGTCATTTTATTTTTATCACGCCAATCATATCCAAATAAAGGTGCATTTGTTTCTAACGTATCTGGACCAAATAAAGAATGATAAATTCCTCCAAAACCTAAGACAGCAGAAGAAATTAAATGTAAAACTCCTACTACAAAGTAAGGATAAATATCTGTAATTTCTCCTCCAGGTCCAACACCCCAACCTAAAGTTGCTAAATGAGGTAATAAAATAAATCCTTGATCATATAAAGGTTTTTCTGGAATAAAATGCGAAACTTCAAATAAAGTCATAGCACCACACCAAAAAACCATTAGACCTGCATGAGCAACATGAGCACCTAACAGTTTTCCAGATAAGTTAATTAATCTTGCATTCCCAGCCCACCAAGCAAAACCTGTAGCTTCAATCGTTTTATCAGTTGTTATTTCAAGATCATCAAAGCGCGTTTCCACGTGGCAATACCTCCTCAGGGAATATATAGTTTTCATGTGGTTGGTCTTGTGCTGCCATCCACAATCTTATACCTTCATTTAAAAGAATGTTTTTTGTATAGAATGTTTCAAATTCTGGATCTTCTGCTGCTCTTAATTCTTGTGAAATAAAGTCATAAGCTCTTAAGTTTAAAGCTAAACCTACAATTCCTACTGCACTT